TTCTATCAATCATTTTATTACATGGTTAGTGGATAGAACAGGGACCCCCGGATCAAAGGTTCAAAGCCGAGAATTCTTGGAGTGAGACTTTCTTTTTTCAAGCGGCTTGACACAGTAGTTCTTTTTTTCCTCCGTCAGGTCTGCCCCTTCTTTCTATCCTTAATAAGAGTGTCATCCATAACTGACTTATTTGCCATGCTTCTTGTTGAAAGGAGGAGGTATAAGGCCAAAAAGACTAGTGTGACATAATCTGCCAGTTCTCATTCGAGAATAGGATGTCGAATCGGATGGATGGGCTTAATATAACATATAGCTACATCACGCTCGTAAGTGAGTAGAAACTACCTTTTTTTATTTCAAAAAAGAAAAGTAAGCATCAAAGCCCACAAGTTCCTTGCCTTGTTCATCATATCATGAAAGAGCGCAGTCATGGCTCGCTGGTACGTCGCCCCGGCATTCTTTAGACCAAACGGCATCACCTTGTAACAGAACGTGCCCTCCTACCTAATATGGTGATAAACGCTGTTTTCTCTCGGTCTTCTTCGGCCATCTTGATCTGCTTATATCAAGAGAAAGCATCCCGTGTCCGGCGGTGTTGTCCACCAGAACATCGATGTGAGGGAAAAGAAAATCATCTTTTTGGCTTGCCTTGTTTAGGCTTGGACTTACGGAACCTGCTTTCAAATTGAGGCGTCAAAGGCGAAGAAGCGTAATCATCCATCCTTAACTGGATGCCTTACCCTCCCGTGTGGTTATGGGAGCGGGCCTACTTTCTACTTTTTGACTATGGAGCCGGGCGGCAAGCAAGTGAATGTGATCTTGCCCTCTATCAGCCGGTGTGTGTGAGCTTTGCTCACACCTTATAGCTTTACACTGTCGCCGGCTACTTTCGCTCCTCTACCGTATTCATTTATTCATTCTTTGGAAGCTAGGCACGTGACTTGATAGCGCAGGCACAAGACAAACAAAGAATAGCAAGACCGCATATCAAAAGGTTTGGAACCCAAGCTTACTTTTTTTATGAAATAAAAAAGAAGAAGGCGCTGTAAGCGATAGTAGGTGTAGGTCTTTCTTTCCAGCCGGATTCATTCATGCAATGGAACTCCGGAACTTTAAGAACTGGCCTTGGCCTTGGAAGGAAATATTTATTCAAATCATAATCTTTTAGAAGCTGGCATTGCTAGTTGACTTTTCTTCGTTGACAGCCAGCAGTTGCCGGACTAGCCTTCCTTGCCTTCCGCCTAGCTGCCCTGTCTTAGCTAGCCCTTTCAGACTAGCAGACTTGCTTTCTTGTCCTCGGCCTTCAGACGGGATGCTCTAGGTGCTGCTGCTTTTAGCTGGAATGCCTTGCTTCGCTCTACAGCTAGTGGAGACAACGACTAATAAGATTGACGACAGGAGAAGACCTTAGCTTTATGACTTTTCTGTTATTAGACTAATGCTTTCTTATGTCTGCCATTAGCTTAAGGCTAGTGTAATGGAGGGCTTCCTCGCGGTAAGCTTTCTAGTAAGGGGTGACGAACGAATAGTCCACATCCGATGATCCACATAGTCAGCTGTTTTATGTCCTTCAAGATTGTCGGGGGGTGCAGAATATGGCTCTTTCTGAATATGAGGGCTTTTTTTATGCCTAAGTAAGAGGGAACTATCAGACGCATTGCATTGGCTGGCGTAAGAAGATCCGGTCTCTCACGAATAGGTTTCACAGCAGCTGCAGTCGCAACAGAGGAGCTCGTTGTGTTTGGGAATGCTGAGAGTGATCGAACGCAGGCAGAATAAGTGGATCGGATGTGAAAAGCATCCACACTATGTTGCTACCATTAGTCGTGAATATGCAGGAGTATAAGCAGCTGCTTGAGAAGGCTCGCCATGAGTGAAACTGCCCTTCTTGAGCCTATTCTTACTTCATTTTGACTATTTTTGGTCCTAAGGCTCATGTGGAACCCGAAGCTATAGGTCGCATTATGATTTGAAGTCAAGGGCTCCGAGTGAGGAAATGGTACCGTGCAGGCAGAAAGCTAGATATAGTAAGAGGCGCACTCCTGGGGGCAGGAATAGGAAAGGTTTCGAAATCCTATTAAATCCTATAGGGCAGGGGAATCAAAAAGGGTTCTCGCTCAATCTGATCTTTATTCAGTGCCAAGACCTTTCTTTATTATAAGAAAGATAAGCAATTAGTTAAATTCGATACATTATCTTTCCTTCTTAAGCTTCAGAACGAAGATGGTGAGCTCACGTGGGTAGCTCCCGTCTCCTGTAGCCGCCTTGTTCTCTGTCAGTTCATAAAGTGTCTGACACAGACGCAAAGTCATGACAACCAGACTAGACTAATAACGTTACAAGCAGCGCAAGGAAAAGTCTGAACGCTTTCCGCAAAAATGCTGTTAGTTAGCCCCCTTCGACAAGAAGTGGGAAAACCGGGGAGTGAGTTCATAAACAGGACTCTTTCGAACCGCTTCCTGCTTCTTCGCTCGGTTCCATAGTCCAATCTAAAGCCTGTGAGGCTGGAAACTTCTACAAGAATCAACCATATATATTCCCATCACCACAATCAAAGTAAACGATAGAGTAAATGGATAATCCCCCTTTAAATTAAATAGGTTGACTCTCGGTTAATTCCATGCTCAAGGGCTAAAGCCAGTCGTCCTTCTGAAAGGTCCTCTTCTACGGCTCAAGGTTCAAGCTAAATCAAGTTCCTTTTCTCACTTAAGCGGATACTCAAAGTCAAATCAATGCTTTAAGGAAAGACTTCCCAGCGCAGTCAAGCAAGATAGGATTCTCAACAGGATAAGTTCCGTGGACAAGGCGAGCTAGCATCGGTGCTTTCCTTCCGTGCTGTGCCGTAGGTCAATGAAATTCTTTTTTTCAGCACGAGAAGTCAGTTCTTGAGAAAGAAATCTCAAAGAGAACCCACAAGAACAAAGAAGGGCGGGTATCGAAAGGGGCGGCAGATCTGGGAGAATCCTTTGTTCCATAGCTCTGGGGCGCTAGAGCATATATAGGCCCAAGGGGAAAAGTCCTCGGCACGTCGCTCAAAGGTTAAGCTCAACTCAAACCAGTAGCTCAAAAGGGCTTAGCCGGGCTCAGAAGCAAGTGAAAAGTTCATATGGTGTCGTGAGCTTAAGACCGCACCGAAGAAGAAGGCTGAGTTAAGGAGGAACAAGGTAGCCGTACGGTAATAATAGTTCTGGAGGCAAGCGAATAAAGGCGGCAAAGTCAATATAACCATTCCGTACCCTTTAGAGAAAGAAGGTCATTTTATGAGATCATAAAGTGGCTACTTTCTACAGCTATAAAAGTCTCGTTATGTATTCTAAATACATCTTTTGGACGTTCCTTAAGGTAGGGTATTACAACATGTTTAAATGATGAATACCCAGCGATGCCAGCCTCTGGTAGTATGAATCTGTAGGCTGATTAGCCGAGTTCCTCTCATGACCGGGGGTTGAATACGGAAATGGCATCTATCCTTACGGAAAACGAAAGTTACCTTGATAAATCTTAGGATGGTATCCTACGTCAATAAGAGAAGATTTCAAGGATTGTCCAGGGTAGAGACACCCATACAAACATGATACCGTATCGGGTAAAATCCCACTTATAGCTGAATGATACAAAGAATCGAAATTTTCAAATGTTAAAAACGATTAATAAATCGTCTCCTCTCATTGATTTGAGCTGGATACGTCATTTCGTGGACGATCACAACTTCTCCGATGAAAATAGGGAGCTGTTGATTCGATTTTGGAATCGTGTGTTTAGAGAACTCTTATTAGTTAAAGAAGCCACTGATAAGGTTGAATTTTATGATTCAGATTCTGATGAAGTCTCTGCTGATGAGGTTTCCCGCATCAATCGAGCTCTGACACAGATTGAATTCTTTCAAACTGTGAAGGATGAGTATAAAGAAAAGGTGTTTCAGAAACTTGTGGATGCTAAAAAGGAAAAGATGGACTATAGTCAATTGATGGCCCTTCAGAATGAGATAGAAAATCTGACTATGACATACTATGAGGAATCCATCTACCATTGTCAACCTGCGCTGATGAGGTTGTTCATTAACAGTGATTTACCCTGTGCTAAGGATTTCCTTAAAGGTCAATTTAAAGTTGATAAGAATAGTGGTGATACATCTTCAAGGATTAAGATTATCCCCCATTCTAAAGGGAATTCTAGTGAGAATTCGAAAGATTATATGGATTTACTTACTTCGGAAGAGAAGAATATGCTTTCTTTCTTTGGTCCCTATACCCTTGAATGGCTTTTAATTCATGTATTAAGCAGTTTATTCAGAATTCAAAGTAGCGTAAGGTGTGCTTCCATGATCGAAAGGATTGAATCCCTCGTGCGTCGAAACGCTCATATATTGAGCCATAAAGATGGTAACCCTAGTACACATACTCCTGTATCCACATACTGTAAAAAGGAGTCTAATAACTCTATTAGTTACCCTTTCGGTACAGCTTTGATCGAATTTATGGTTGAACGAGGTCTGATAGACCTCAAGGTACGGGATGTATTATCTGTACAAGGTGGGAATAAACCCGAAATCAAAAAGAAGAAGGGTTATCGTTATCGTTCCAGCGCTCTCTACGTAGAGTGTAAATTCGACACATCTCTTCTTCCTATGAAACTCCAACTACCCATGGTGTGTATGCCAAGGGATTGGAGCTATGATGTTTCTGAAAGCCAAAATTCTGAATACTTGAACATAAGTTCTCTTTCAGGAGGGTACCTTAATGACCATTTAAATGATGGAAACAGCCTTTTGAGTACGGGTGACATATCGAATTTCTTTCTTTATTTTGGTAAAAGTAAGAAAAATGAGAGTCATAAGAAGGCTCAATCTCTTTGCACGGTTATGAATAAGCTGCAAAATCAGGGTTTTAAAATTAATGAAGGATTTCTCAACTTTCTTAAAAGAAATGATGATTTTTTGGTTAGAAAAGGGTTTCTGATGCCTGAGTTAAGAATCAATTTCAAAGAAGTTATTGATAAAGTACGACAGTTGTACTTGGATGAGGATCGAAGTTTTCATACATCCGTAAACTTCGACGCTGTCATGCATGTTCTGTCTACTAACATTCAACGGGCTCGTTATGAGCGAACTGTAATAGAAACGGCTTCTGCCTACGTTGGCTATACATTTTATCTGCCTGCTTTTCTTGACTTCCGAGGTCGAATCTACCGCAGTGGTATCTTGCATTTCCATGAGCGTGATCTCGCTCGGAGTCTTATTCTCTTTAATAATGTGAATCTTTCTAAATATCAGAACTGCGATCTTCGTAAGGTATATGATACCTATCTTACGGCTGGAGGGTTCCATAGGCAGTCTTTCACGTCTAATAAGGATGCTTATGTTTATTTTAATGCACAAATTGATGAAATATCATCAATGGATGAAAAGAGTCCGATGGAATTGTCACCATCTGTTCGTGAATGTAAAAACATAGATGAAGTTTATATTCTCTATTCTTTGGGTGCTAAAAACCCGTTTCAGTACTTGATGTTTCTGTCGGGTGTTTTAAAGATTAATTATTATCAGTATAGAAGATCATCTGTCGAATACTTATTAAGCGTCCCTATTACCCAAGACGCATCGGCTAGTGCCTACCAAATAATATATATCATATTTGCTGTTGAATGAAGACCTGGGGAAAAGAACGAATCTTATAACCGACTCTGATATGAAAGACGATCAAAGAATCGAGGACGTTTATGTCCATATTATGGAGGATTTAAAGTCCTTCATTGATAAGGAAGATCTTCCCGAATCCTTCGTTAAACTTTTCAATAAGTTTATTGATAGAAAATTGGTAAAAAGCATTTTTATGCCTATTATCTATGGTAAGACTCAAATGAGTACGGCTGAAGATATCAAAATGGCTTTGAAACCTTACTTTTATCCTGCTTTCAAAGAAAGCTTTTTGTTGGCCTCCCCCTGCTTCAAGTTCTGGAGGGAATATTACACGGAAATGGAGAATTTGATACGTTTGATCCGCCTTGTAGGCTGGTTTGCTTCAACTTGTGAGAGCTCTGTTCACTACGTCACACCGTTCTTTTGCACCTCCCAGAATTATATGGTTAAGGACTCCCATATCATTTGGGTTTATGACAAAGTGAATAGGAAGAAACGTAAGGTGACTCTTAGACTCTCTTCCAGAGATAAGCGAGACCGTAAGAAGACTGAAGTCTCTACTTTTGTCAACTTCATCCATCAAAAGGATGCATTAATAGCCATGGGAGTCATTTCTAAATTGTATGAGGTAAATGAACCTATTTACACCGTACATGAGAATTTCATTAGTAATCCCTTAGTAAGCGTGCACTTACCGTACATCTACCTGGAAGTATTGAGAGAGCTGGGCCCACCCCTTCGATTCATTAATTCTTTTATCTATGAAAATCTAGTTAGACTTGCTAAAGATCGTGGTGATGATAAAGAGATTCTTGGCTTGGAAGAAAAACGGTTCACTGAGATGGTTCTTACAGAAGACTTGATAGACCAGTTATTTGCTTGTATTTTACCAGAAACCATAAAAATGGACAAGGAGAAGCTTAAAGTGTGGAGAGCCAACATCAGTCGTTTTAAAACGTTCTACTTCGGGTATACCCGCTTTGTATGCTGTGAGGATCCTAGCAGTGGCTCAAAGGATATGAAATGGAATGATCATGTGATCAAATGGGAGAAGTTTTCTAGCCGGCTCAACGGCCAGTATTGTTTGCATCATTAAATGAAGTATATTATACCTATGGGCTGCCAACAGAGGCAATTAGCCTCTTTGTTGATGACTAGGATAGAGAAATCTATAGTTATAGATCCTCATCCTGGATTAATTGTCTGTTCACATACCTATCGTGAACCTTTCCCTTCTTTTTCTTCCATTGACTTTCTCATAACTTGTGTTATGGACCTTCTTTTAGAGTATGCTTATCCACGCTTGGGAAAAGATTCATACGCTAAATTCATAATCATTGTGAGTATGAAGGTCTCAGATAAAGATGATATTGGATTTTCTCTTGGAAGTGCAATCGTTTTGACTCTGGAAGATGGGAGTCTCATTCCTAAGGGCAATGTATATTCAAGCATTCAGAGTTTGGTACTCTCCCATGCTGATAAGTATGAAAACTTCAGAGTGACTGCTGTCACCCTCAAAATCTTTATTGAGGGGAAAGTCTAAAATGTGTCCTCTCTCTCATTAGAAGAGAGGGTGAAATAAATGCATTCTGGAAATAAAGAATTCTGCTTCCCTCTTTTCTTTAAAGATGTCGAGCATATAAATCCTCGCCCTGTAGGGCTACGAAATCGATCGTATCCAACACGTATCACTTCTCTAAAAAACAGTGCGAAAGGTATGACTCCGTTCTTGGTTGCTGATACAGAGACAATCCTCTACGATGGGATGGATTTAGATCCTATTTCTCGGGATAAGTTTTTCATGGGATTAGATCCAACTCCCTTTGACAAAGATAAAAAAGTAGAAGTTCATTCACCTTTTGCTATAGGCGTTATGATTGTTCGTCCGTATGTGCCTGTAAATGAGAGTAATATCGATTACTACTACAGTTCTGATTATCCTGATAAGATCTTCCCAACCCATATGGAAAGAAGTACAAAGTTACTGTCGGACTTTATTCGCCGAATAATCTCTATTATTAAGATGAATCCTGAGATTCAGACTGTCTACTTCCACAACTTTTCTCGCTTCGATGGAATTCTCATTCTGAGGCACCTCGTGCTGCATAATGATGAATATGAAATAAGACCTCTTATGAGAAACGGTAGGCTATATGAGGTGGTAGTCTATTTTAAAAAGCGTATGTTATTCAGGTTCCGAGACTCCTTAAATCTACTTCCGGGTAGTCTCGACTACTTATCAAGTAATCTATGCCCAGAGTTAGGAAATAAAGGGTCCTTTGACCATAGTTCAATGAACTTAGAGAACGTTAAGAAAAAGAGAGATGTAGTGATCGAATATATGAAGCAGGACATTCGACTCCTTGGAGGTGTCATGCAAAAAGCCCAAGATATATATTGGAATCTCTTCGAGGTAGACCTCGTGGATTGGATCACTGTAGCCTCACAGGCGCTTGGTATCTTTCGTATGAATTTCTTCAACGATATGGATTTCCATATTCATATCCCAAATCGGAATGAAGATACCTTCATTCGAAGGGGCTACTACGGTGGTCATGCCGATGCTTATATCCCAAAAGGGACAAACCTGTACTACTACGATGTGAACTCTCTCTATCCTTTTATCATGAAGGAATATCCAATGCCTAGTGGTAAGCCAGTGTGGGCTTCTAATTTGGGTGGTATGGACTTAGATAGCCTCTATGGCTTTATTGAGGCTTACGTGGAATGTCCTGAATCTATTGTCAGACCCTTCCTTCCCTATCATAAGGTTAAAGACCCTACTCTTCTCTTCCCAACCGGGGAATGGATAGGTGTCTACTATACTGAGGAATTAAAGTATGCTAAAAGCCTAGGCTACACTGTGATCCCAATCAAAGGTTACCTTTTCCAGAAGAGGGAAAGCCCTTTCAAGGATTATGTTGGCTCGCTCTTTGAGCGTCGATTACAGGCTAAGGAAGATGGTAATGAAGCTATGAGCTTATTGTACAAGCTCGTTATGAATTCGCTTTACGGCCGGTTTGGTATTCACCCCAAAAGCACGAAGACAGATATCGGTGGTATCAAAGAATACCAGTATAGGATGCGGCAAGAATCATGGTTAGACGGTGATTATCTTGGAAATGACAAATATGTGCTAAGTTATCACACTAATATGGACAATACGATTGATCGGTGGGATCCACCGAAGAACTCTGCTATTCAGCTGGCTGCAGCTATCACAGCATGTGCTAGGATCTATATGTACAAGTATACATCAAGAGAAGACTGCTACTACACAGACTCTGTCGTTCTAGGCAATCCTCTACCTGAGGAAGTCGTATCTTCTTCCATAATAGGTAAGTTTAAGTTAGAAGCAAGAATCAAGAAGGGATTCTTTTTGGCTCCTAAGAGCTATTACTACAGCTCGAAAGAAAAAGGAGACGTTATTAAATACAAAGGTGCAGCTAAAGAGCATGTCGATGCTAAATGGTTTGAGACTCAGTACAAGCATCCTGAAAACCAACTAGAGCGGGAATTTGTTTCCAATTTCAGGGTGAATATTAAAAAACTTTCAGTATATAAACGCAAAGGAAAGGTCACCGTTGCATTAGCATTGAACAACAAAAGAATGCTACTCCACATTGGTGGTAAATGGGTGGGTAGTACTCCTAAGGTAGTGTTTGACTTAGAAAGTCTAGATAACGCATCTAAAGAGATTTTCTATAGCATGAAACAGAAACTCTCTTCCCAAGAGATAGAGAATCTCTATCTTAGAGAGAAAAGAGCTAGTATGGAAGATAAAAGAAGTCAGGATTTGGTGCAAACTGAAGAAAGAACGATGCTAGATAGCGAAGAAGAAGTAGAGGGAACTAACCATACATTAGAAGAGAATAATAAGACAGACGAGAAGAAGCCTGATACCTAAGACTGATAGAAAGGGTTAGATCTTATTACTAGATTAGATAGATAATAACATTGAACCAGTTACCTCTATAGAGGCCTATAACGCAGTTTAGCGATGAGTTCTTGGTCCAAGATCGATTCGATCACCTTTCCTCTGTCTTTGAGCTGTCGGAAGCAAGATTACCTTCTCTGCCAATTGACTTGTTCATTCCATTCCCCGTCTTCTCTGAGTGACAGCTGCCTTCTTGCATGCGAAAGTTCGATAGATCGGTGGAGCGACTTCTTTACTTACCTGATAGGAATGTAATCGCTAAAGCTTATTAGAAGCTTAAGGTAGTTGACTTGCTTAGTGCTTGCATTAAGGCCTGATCAGTGAGCTAAGAAGTCAACTTTGATTAAGTGGCTAATGAGGATTAACTAAGACTAACTATGACTAATTAAGTGTGAACCAGACTAAACACACTTGGTTAAGCATGGTTCCTTTAGTTAAGTGATCCGGAGCTACTTTTCTGAAAAAGGCAGCAGCTCAGCAGCAGCTACAGCAGCCATTGCAGCAGCCTGCAATGATGGCCTTGAAGATAAAGCAGCAAGAAATTGACCAGGCTACAATCCCAGTTGGGTCATCAGGAAAATCCTAAGTGCCAGGAAGTCTTTCCAGGACTGATCTTAACTCTACCGGGCATAACTGCTGGAATCAAGAAGGCTTACTCTTGCTCCCTCTTTATCCAAATTTGAGAAAATGTTCATGACTGGTTCCTAGGCTCATGTGAATTGCATTGAATGGCAGGCTGACAACTGTAGACAGTTAAAAAAAAATGGGCAGGTTGCACAGGGAGCAAGATGAATCATTTGGTTCTTTCTCCAAAAAAGGGCAGCATACTTGCTTGGAAGAGGCTAGGGTTCCTTTGCAATGGGAACATGAGGTGGGCTGTTAACGGGTTGAAGTCGACCTTATTGCAGTTGGGATTTCTTCTTGCTGCATCTGTATACGATATCTGAAAGAAATTCCAGAAGATTCTGAAGTCTGAGACAAAAAGATTGTTCAAGCTTTGCACCTGAGAGGCCTGCATGTCAGAAAATGGAACACTGTGTTGTCTAGAGTCAATAGCTATCCTGTTTTGCAGTAGCTTGTGTTGAGAGGGCTGTCAAATGATGAGGGGAGTTGAGAAAGAGAGGAAGCTCGTGCAAACCGAAAAAGAGATCCAAAGGAATCCTGAAGACTCTAAAAAAGAGCCCAAAACTAAAAAAAATCCCCGGGTTTACGCAAAGATAGCACTTTATCAAGGTACTTTTGAAGGCAAAAAGTCTAAAAAAAAAGAAATTCAATCTTACTAATTGATTGAAAAGTCTTTCATCAAATTCGGATTCTGCTATAGCAGAATCTTCATAAGCGGAATCTCTTGTCAAATGGCATCTTTTAACGGGTCCTGCCCCAACTGCTTCATCTCTTTCTTCTGCTGAAATGAAAGATACGACTGCTTCGCTTCGCTGTCTTTAACCGCCTTAAAACCTTTCCTTTTTTTCAGAGGTGGGAAAGTTCTTTCATAGAATTATCCCACTCAAGGATTCACTTAGTATGTCGCATAAATTCTTTCTCATTCTTTTTTTTATGTTTGCAGCTCTGCCGGACCAGCAGCTATACGCGCTGTAGCTCTAACCCCACATTCTACTCTAATCTAAGCACTTATTCCTTTCTTCCCAGACAGAACTTTATGACCAAACTTCCCTTCAAGGTAGGGAGTGAGCCTCGGGGGAGGAATATTCGAATTGAAATGAAGGTGGTTAGCTTTTTTTTCGACCTGATTTGACTCTTGAAGGTGAATCAGAAGCCGAAGCAGAATCTGGAGATGAATCCGGAGAAGAATAAGAAGAAGGTTTCGTTCCAGAAATGGGAGTCAAGTCCACGGTTTGCAGCATTTTTGCTCGTTCAAGAAAGAGCCTCCACCAATGACTACCTTAAAGGTAAGAATCCTTTAATCACATACTCTCCCATTGTAAGCTTAGTAAGCCCTCACCAGCTTTTATCCATGTAGACCTTGCCTTTTTTTTTCTAGTGTAGTGTTCTTCCATCACAACAAGCTTATCTAATTGAGAAAGGTCTTTCTTGAGCAATGAGTTCTGCATTAAACTTGTCTTGTTGTAGAGCAGTTTGCACTCTAATAATCTCATCCCTAACAAACCTGTTGCTTTGTTCCTTCGTATCATAAAAAATCTCCCTCTTGCGGAACAACTGGAGCCTTTGCAGCCTCACTTTACGCTTGCCCTTATTCCCGGTCTGCCAGTTAAAGGCCTTAGCTATAGTAGCACTATGCGCTGTGTCTATATCCTATCTCAGCAAGTCAAACCCTAACAGGGGAAGCTCTTCACTCACTAAGGATAGACAGTCTCCGCGTAGGGGCAGAATTCAAGGCTTATCCAAAAGGAACTAGCTTCTGTTCAAGTAGAAGCATCTTCTTTCTTCCAATTTCAATTCTATATATAAGGCTACTATTTCAAGAAGAAGAAAAAGATTCGAAAGCAAGAAGAACTGCTGGATTCGGCTCAGCTATAAGAGTGGAAAACCCAGCTTCAGGGGACCCGAGGATTGAAAATGCTCGAGAGAAGGTTAAGGCATGCTTTGCACCTAGAAAGTACTACGGAAAACGTTCCTCTCCTTCGTAGTCGAGTTACTACGTTCCTCTGTCAGAGAAATTCATGCACAAGAGTCAGGTCACTCAGAAGGTCTCTCATAAAGGAAGATTGAACCATGACCTGGTTCCGCCCCCAATCGCCGGGCTTGCTAAGAGCAGGGGCCGCAGCTAAGAATCCTTAATATTCCTCTTGCTCCGCATCCTTTGAATGGTTCACACTCGTGCCTGTTTGAAAGCATGTGATAAAGCCTGCCTTTCAATGACTTAATGAGAGCCGAGTAAATCGCATCTTCTATAAGGCTGGCATCTAAAGAAAGCTGTCCTTGGCTGTCTCATTTTTTTGACTATATTAGGACTATAAAAGGGGGCAAGTCGACTTTGCTACACCATGTGTTAGGATATTTTCCTGAATGAGAAAGATGTTTCAAGGCCACTTGAAAGGGAATTTCTAAGAAGTTAGGTCGGTCGCAAAGGAATAGAGGGATGGTTCTTTTTCGAGTTTCATAAGAGAAGATACCTCTTAGAGGGGCTGTCTTTGCCCGAGGGAACCCTTTATCCAACTGCCCTATTCTTGTTTTTAAATCATTATCTTATGTATATACCTACGGCAGATGATGTCTTGGTGTACACGGGATTAGCCCGAATGTTTTTTACGTCTTTATCTTCCTTCGAAGAGAAGGTCTAGTGCGAGCAAGTACGGGTTCTCCGGGCTGTTATAGCAAGGATCAAGGGCTGTGAAAGGCGCACTTTGATCTCTCGGATTTGGGATTGAAAAAAAAGAAAGAATGACTTCACGAATCTCAACCTGTGAGGCACGATCTTTAGTAATTTGCTTGCGAGCGAGTTCTTTCTTCTGACCGTTCTCTCTCCTCATGTGGGGGAAAGGGGGCGACAAGCGCTCTTTTCTGCTAATCTGAAGTAAATGAATTCTATGAATCAAGAGTTTCGCTATTTGGTCAACGAAGCTCCTTTCCTTCATTGTACCGACACACAAGACGCCTTATACATGATCTTGGTGCGGGAATTGGAGGAATTCTGCCCGGCATGGATCTATGGTAAGCCAGCAACCAGAAGATTTGAGCTGAACTACGAGCATTTCTATACTTATTCATTCAGCTTCTTTCTTCACTTCCTGTCGACTTTGCAGGATCAAAATTGGACAGAAAGCAGCCGACGATTGATCGTTTTTTGGCGGTCCAGAGGCCCAATCACTTGGTTGGTTGAAAAAGAGCCGGGGAACTGACCTACTTTATTCCTCCTTCACAGTCAATTCTATGAATCACGGGTTTGGCGATCTCTGACATAGATAGAGGGGGGGCCTTTCATTTGGGGGAAGTAGGAGCTTCTCGGCGGATATAGAGCGCTTACTGCTATGAGTTCCTACTGAAGTAGTCGACTTACTGGCATGAAATCGCATCCCATAATTGCATAGTGTGAAGAAGAGTCGTCCATGAACCTGAAGTTCTTACATGAACTCGAGGAGTTTTTGGCGCTTAATGGACAAATAATTGGAATTGTCACAGCCTAGTCGAACCATTGATAGAAAAGGGAGTTAGCTGAATGAGTGCAATCAAGGTGCTACGTGCTCTCGACTCCCGTATAATCGTCGTTCTTCTCGGGTCAAAAAAGACACTCGAAATATCTTAAATTAAATGAAGAAGAGCGTCAACTTGCGCTGGGAAATTGAATAGATGGAACTTCATGGGCCCTTTCTGATCGAGATCGATGTAACCTAGCGCTTTAATAAAGAAGGAAATGAAAGAAAAAAAGCGAGAACTAACCATGAAAAAGGCCTGTCTTTCTGTACGTGAAAAGATGCCCCTCTCTAGTCAAATCCAAATCGGCATTCAAGTAAAGGGCGCCGGTTCCCCTAACAACTAATCCATGGCCTTACGGGCTCGAGGGTCTCTTTCCTAACGTAAAGCTGTTTTCAACTCCGATCCTCTAAAAGAAGGGGGCTCACTGACCAGACAGGAAAGAAAGCCTTGCCTTCGTAGCGTCACCCAAATTCTCATAAATAAAGAGAGAATTTCGTATATAAGGAGATGAATTCTCTCCTTTCTAACTGAGTTCCGCACCCGGACTCAAACTAGACCTCGAGGAGAAGGTAGCCGAAAGAGCGCTTCTCCGAGAGACATAGTTCGAAATAGTGCATCCCATGCCTTTCCTGGTTGGAAAACCCAACCGGTGATTTCCGACAAGTCTTTCTTCATTTTTGAGCAAGTCTTTCTTCATTTTTGGGGGAAAGCAGAGCAAAATAAGAATTGCTATTATGCGTCAACTAGCACAATTTTTTCGAAATTTTATAATTTCTCTTTTGATTTTCTTTTCAGAGTGCTTTTTCCGCTCCGGTGACTCTTTTTTTTTATCTAACAAGAATTTTCTTTTTTTTATTTTAGTCTTTTTGCTTCTGTCTTTTTTATTCAAGCTTTACTCCCATTACTTCAATCAATTATTTTCTTTCATTTTGAATATAGGCCTTTTTATCGTTGCTGTTATGATTCTTTCTTATGTTCGGGCCCACTGGCATACTTACTTCGGGGTATGCTTTGTGGGGGTTTACTCCTTATTTGGAATGGGAGCACCCAGTACTGGCGGAACTGGGGGAATGTCTTGTACTTACATGATGCCCTCCGGATCCGATGCCAGTAATGGGAATGGGGAGTGGAGGGGGTATCTAAACGACTCTCCAGAGGGGGGGGATGCAGTAAGCGACGCTGAAAATGTTCCAGCGGCTGAAAATCCCCCGGGGCATCCGAACGAAGCTGCACCTGCGGCCCCCCAATTGACGCTCGATCCACCCGTGCAACGGGCCGATGACCAGGCCTATTTGCGGGACTTGCTTCT